CAGAGGAATAATTGGGACTAGGGTCTCGAATTTATTAATAGAAGTATCTATTAGAAATGAATTCTCTAGCATTTGAATCCTTACCACCGAAGTGTTTAGTCGTACACTTGAAAGATAGCCCAGAAAATAGAAGGAATGATTGTATAATTGGTTTATATGGATCCTGTCCGGTAGAGACCACAAGTAAAAATGACATTGCCAAAAATGGACAAGGTGAGATTTCCATTTCTTCATCAGAAGATGAGTCCCCTTTGAAGCCAGAATGGATTTTCCTTGATATCTGACATAATGCATGAAAGGGTCCTTGAACAACCATAGGGTCTTCTGAAAATCATTACGAAGCACTACTACAAGATGTTCTATTTTTCCATAGAAATGTGTTCGCTCAAGAAAAGTTCCAGAGGATGTTGATCGTAAATGAGAAGATTTTTTATGGAGAAACACTAATACGGATTCACATTCATATACATGAGAATTATATAGTAACAAGAAGAATCTTTGATTCTCTTTTGAAAAAAGAGAAATGGATTTCTTTGGAGTAATGAGACTATTCGAATTACGATACTCGTGGAGAAAGAATCGCAATAAATGCAAAGAGGGGGCATCTTGTATCCAGCAGTGAAGGGTTTGAACCAAGATTTCCAGATGGATGGGATGAGGTATTAGTATATCTGACACATGATTTAAATGTGATAATTTGTCCTCGAAAAAGGGAAATATTGAATGAATAGATCGTAAATTATGAGATTTTGCTATTTCTTTTTCTTCTAGGGAAGATACTAATCGCAGCGAGAATGGAATTTCCATAATGACTGCAAAACCCTCTGATACCATTTGAAAATAAAAATTCTTGTTGTGTCCAACGAATCTATTTTCGTTGGAATCATTAACCGAAAGAATCAAATTATTCTGTTGATGCATTCGAGTAATTAAACGTTTCACAATTAGTGAACTGGATTTATTGTCATAACCGAAATTTTCCATAGGTTCGTAAAAAATCGATCCATTTAAACCATGATCATGAGCAAGTGCGTAGATATACTCCTGAAATAGAAGCGGATATAGGAAGTGTTGTTGCCTAGATCTATCTATTTCTAAATATCCTTGTAATTCCTCCATTTGAAATTATACAAAGGCACGGGGGATTTCTTGGGTTATCAAATGATACATAGTGCGATACGGTCAGAACAGGGTATATAGTAAGAAAAGAATAGATACCCGGGGGACGGGGAGTCCAATGAACGGATCCTCTCTCTTTCCATCCAATTTGTTTGTGTTCGTTATAGTTACAAGAGATGGTTAGAAATCCTTTATTTTTGCAACCCGATCGCTCTTTTGACTTTGGAAGAAATTCTCTTTATCAGTATACCGTTTCTTCTACACATTCGTCTCCACTCCATAATAGAGAAAGAATAGTTAATAGTTAGGATTCATGAAAAAAAAAAGGAATCGATGATCCACTCACAGGAGAACCCTTTCCCGCATCAGGCACTAATCTATTTTTAACGTCTAATTAGATCGGGTAATCATTCGAATTATGAACCGAGCTCGTTGCTTTTGGTTTCCTTATAATTGGAGCCATTAGGGCTCTATCCATTTATTCACTCGACCAAACTGTGAATTGATTTGGTACCGTTCCAAGAATCAAAACAAGATTTTCTACCGACCCAGGAAGTATTCTCAGAGTTCTCCATTGATACGACATGCTGTTTTTTCCATTCATTCCCTTTCAGGATCAGTCGTGGTCTTACAAACCATACCAATGGTATGGACGAATCTGTTGCTTCATCCAAATGTGTAAAAGATCCTAGCCGCACTTAAAAGCCGAGTACTCTACCGTTGAGTTAGCAACCCGTATAAATATGGTGTGTAGATACGATCGGAATAAAAAAAAAATAAATAAAGAGATTGGATTGCCCTAACCCATCAAAACATTGAACTAGCAACAAATCTAAAAGAAACATTTGATGATCAATTATGAACATCAAAATGTTCAGATCAGATTCAAATACAACGGATTCACGGATAAATATAGATAGATGTAAAAATTTGTGGACCCTCCTGTTTTGATCATTTTTTTTTCTTAAGAAGATACTTCTTGTGTCACAGTGAATCCGGCGAACCTAGTGAAGTAAAGAAACAAACTTATGGGACGTAGATAAATAGATCTATTTATCCACGATCGAATTATATTTGATCGATACACCATTGTCAATATAAATTGAATTTTGAGAAAAAAAAAAATGAAATAAAGAAAATAAAGACTTGTGTTGGATTGGCACTACATAGATAAGAAATGAAGTGTGTGGGGGGGAATAAATAAAGAAGAAGTAGGAAAAAAATCTCTGGTTTTCAATAGAAGTACAAACAATAGCAAGATTGATCCCTTATTTATTCGTAGAGTCCCAACGAAAACCATATGATTGATGGCAATCCCCTCAATTGCCAGTTATTTCACTCAATCTTTTTTTTTCTATTTCATAAATTTTATTTCGTTTGATTAATTCGAAGTTCCTTAAATACTTCCGCCTTCTTTGAAATATCATGAACAGTTCCTGTAGGTTGAGCGCCTTTTTCAAGGAAATATAGAATAGCAGGAACATTTGAATAAGTTTGGTTCTTTATCGGATCGTAAAAACCCACTTTACGAAGATCTCTTCCTTCTCTTCGGGATCGAACATCAATTGCAACGATTCGATAGATGGCTCATTGGGATAGATATAGATGAACAATGCCCCCCCTAGAAACGTATAGGAGGTTTTCTCCTCGTACGGCTCGAGAAAGAATGATTCGAATTTATGTATTGTATATAGTGGCAAATGGATCCATAAAATCATCAATTAGATTAGGATTTGAGTCGTTTTTTTTTTGGAAGGAATAAAAAAAAAAAAGAAATCTCATTCGTACTCATAACTCAAGTTGGGTAATTCTCAAAGAGCTCGAAGGGAAATCCTTAGACATTTATTGAGCCGTCTCTAACCTCTTTTGTTTGTCTCGTCTAGAATCTATTTTCCTTTCTCATTCTGATCTAGTTATTGAGACAATTGAAAATGGCGTTTCCTTGTTCCGGTATCCTTTATCTTTGCTTTGAATCATTGGGTTTAGACATTACTTCGGTGATCCTTAATTGTTTCAAAATGGCAGCAACATACCTTTTGTTCTTTCTATTGAAGAATCATACAAATGGTTGATTCCCCTGTGATACACTTTTGATCGAAATAGTTTTACCAATTCCGACAAATTTTCCTTTTTTTGCTTTTTTATTTGAAACTTGTTCGAATTTGCGATTTCTATATCGAAGATATACTTACGAAGTTGTTCCAACTTATTGACTGGCACTAACCCTAGATCCTTCCCTCTGATAAATGAATCAAGAATTTATGCTCGAGCTCCATCATGTACTATTTACAACCCCCCCAAATGGGGTCCTGGTGGCACAGAACAAACTATGTCGAGCCAAGAGCATCTTCATTGATATATAAAAAAATGGTGGATGCAAGAATCCACAGCCGATCATGTCCTTCAAGTCGCACGTTGCTTTCTACCACATCGTTTCAAACGAAGTTTTACCATAACATTCCTCTAATTTGGACCGGTATGGAATTGATTCAATATGGAATCATGAATAGTCATTGGCTCCATCGGTGCATAGTAGTCCATACTTTATTTTTATATATGTATGAATAGGTATTTCTCTGGGGAAATCTCAGCAAAAAGCCAAATTAACCCATATTCTGTTATAGGAATGAAACACATTTATAAAAAACACGAAGAAATGAGTTGCTTAACACTTATTTATTTACATCTACATCTTCAACATATTGTTATATTGTTCGGGACGATCAATCATGAAAGATCCAATTCCAATTCTTTCTCGAACAACTAAACTAAAGACGAGTCTTTAATTCGATTACCAATACTGGAACAAAATAAAATGAGTCATTAACCAAATAAGCTATTCTAATGACCCGGAAAAGTCGCAAGTGACTCGATAGGATAGATTCACCAATCTCACACTTCTTCGAATAGCGAGGAGGTAAGGAATCATAAAAAATAAAATGGTTTCAAGAATTTCCTACTTCGACATCATTATCATTACTATAAATAAGTTTTCCTGTAAAGACTGAATTTCATTTGATCTCTAAATCAATCAAATCAACAAGTCGGCACAATCACAACGAGTAACTAAAAAGTTTAGCAGATATCTCATTGATTAAAGAGACGCGAATTCGATCATCATAAGAGAAATCCATGTTTCTTTTCCAATTGAATCATCAATGATTTAAATCAGATGGATGGGTCGAGAAAAAAATCCAATTTAGTTGTTTTCATGGGGATGGATAGAAAAGAGCTCATGGAAGATAAGATTAAGGTCGCTATTCTTTCATCTGATTGAGAAAATCCAAATCGTAGGAGTATGACCTTTCCGTATCGATCAGATACACCGAACAATTGTCACCGGGGGTCATCGTGTATATTTAAGAGATCACAAATCTTTTTCACCGAAACCGAAATACCGGTGTCACTGAAATAGAACAATAAAACTACATATGGGCATGGTTCATTTTCTACGGATTTTGCTTTATTTCAGATTCAGAAATTTTTCCATTTCCATAAAGATAAACTAAAGTGAATGGAATCTATGAATCCCCCCCACCCATCGTTACATTGATTTCCAATTATTCATTGGAGCCTGATGCAAAATAAAAGCAATTAAGTCCAAAGAAAATACATCTGTTCCGTATTGAACTTTATTGTTTGTTAATGAGATCCGGATGACACAGATATTGATTGAAATTGATACCTTCCTTTGCTAATTAACTCGTATCTACACGAATTCTATGGGGATCATGAATCATACTCAAAGCCAATCAAAAAAAGATCCTCTTATGGGATGCTATACCATCTTGTATAGGTACAAAGCCGAATGGGTCCAGATTAATTCGTTGTTTCTATTTTCTTTTTATTTTGCCCCACCCCAGCCTTAGGAGCTTTAATCCCAGTGATGGAATTAGTACCAAGAACTCCTCCTGTTTAGAATTCAGGATCCACATAAAATTAGTCATTTACCCCTATTTACTTTACCTTTCTTCCGCATGTCGACTCAGAATGCATCATGTGGGAATCCAAATTTGATAAATAGGGGGGTTTCTCTAAATGACTAACTAACTTCAATATGAATATGAGCGGGGGGGGACGGGCATACGCTGAATGGCCACCCAATCTTTTTTTTTTTTTTGAATGGAACTTTGATCTTTGTTCCCATCCTACCTATATCAAAAAAAGATTTATTTCCATCCACGTGTCATTGACACTCGATTCTGTTTGTGAGAAACAGAAACAGGATCGAAAGGTAGGATATGATTCTTCTCTGAATCATTAGAAATCAGAAAGAAAGATTGGATCACATTGTATCCAACATTACACTCTTAAACAGAGGATTGTTAAAGAAAAGAGCACAATCTTTGTTCTGATAGAATCGGTCTGGGACGGAAGGATTCGAACCTCCGAGTAACGGGACCAAAACCCGTTGCCTTACCGCTTGGCCACGCCCCATTGAGATTTCTATTTGACACTAATAACACTAATATGGATATTGGTTGTTCGTCAATTCCAGCCCCAATATCTATGGAATAGGTTGTTGCTAGGATTCGACACGTGTAGATGTAGAATCAAAAGAAATTCATTGATCATTATCTATAATTCAATTAAGATATTGTATGAAAGTATGATTCCTTCTATTCTCATTTGAGAATTGAAGGATTTTTGATTGGGGGAGTTCAAAGAAAAAGAAGGATTTTTTGTTTGGCCTATCTTCTCTTCTTTCTTCATTTTTCCCCAACTCACTAATAATGAAATTCTCCACAAGAGCGAAATTTTTGTTATGCTTAATATCTTTAGTTTGATCTGTATCTGTATTAATTCTGCCCTTCATTCGAGTAGCTTTTTCTTCGCCAAATTACCCGAGGCTTATGCTTTTTTCAATCCAATCGTAGATGTTATGCCAGTCATACCTGTACTCTTTTTTCTCTTAGCCCTTGTTTGGCAAGCTGCTGTAAGTTTTCGATGAGATCTTTAATACTGTCCTAGAAACATTCATGATTGATTCGCTAAAAAAGGAAAAATTCTATTCTAACAATTGATAAGATCAGATAAGTCTTACATTATGAACTCTCGATTCAAACATTGAAATTCTTTTGGATAGCCGCGATGAATCTGGATCACCTCATTTTCTCATTCTGACTTTCCGGAGGTCAAAGACCTTATGTATGGTCCCTCACAATACCTAATTGTGGGTATGAAAGATCATTTTGGTAACGAAGGAATCAGAATCTTATTACAAATGAATTCCTGCAAATTCCTTTCTTTTCTAGAAACCACTCCATTTCTTGGTGTCAAAATGGGATATGTGGTACAAAAATAGAGAATCTATTCCCTTATTTCCCCCAAAAATGATCTTGGAGATTGTGTAATGCTTACTCTCAAACTCTTCGTTTACACAGTAGTGATATTCTTTGTTTCTCTCTTCATCTTCGGATTCCTATCTAATGATCCAGGACGTAATCCTGGACGCGAGGAATAAAATACAAAAATCAGAAGTTTTTCGTTGCTTGATTTCTGAATTTTCTTATGATTTTCTCTATTCCATACATTTAACTAAGATAACAAGGGCTCGAGATTTTTTCGAATTCGAAAGATAACTCTCAAGTGATCAGAGGGAACGGAGAGAGAGGGATTCGAACCCTCGGTACGAATAACTCGTACAACGGATTAGCAATCCGTCGCTTTAGTCCACTCAGCCATCTCTCCCAATTACAAAAGGATAATTCATATGTGACGCGTGAAGTAAAGATTGATAAAAGTCTTTCTTTATCTTTCTTTTCTTTATTCTATATATATACGAATTTTATCAGCAATTGCATTTAGATAAGGATTCGAAACAGATATCTCCAATAGAAAGAGTACCTCTTTGATTTCGTACGAAAGGTTCTTTTATTCCCCCGGCCTGGCCAGTACCTATACCTAGCCAGGCCATTCCTTGTTTTGTTCCAATGAATCATAGATCAAATGATTTATCTGATTTGAAAACGAAAATACTTGTTATTGAAGCAGCAAGAAGGGCTATTTCCATTCCTATGACAGGAGTGTCATTTCTTATTATTCTTTGTTTTTCCTTTTATCGATTGACTTACTTTACTGGAATAAAAAAAAAATGGAGCTATGGATTCTTGCACAATTCAACTTATTTTTATGTTCCGACTTCAATGGCTCTTTCGGGCCGGGACTGTCAGTAACGATTCCCCCAGCAAAAGAAAAGATATAACTTGTTATTTAAATGAACCTTCTTCTCCTATTTCATTAAGTCCCCCGTCGGAACACGTCAGCACTCACTCCAATTTTCATGATTCTGATCCTATCTTGATTACGTCTCACTCCCTTGTTCGACAAATGGTCCATTCGTATACAATAATCATATTGTAGCGGGTATAGTTTAGTGGT